ATTCTAATTCTTTCTACTTCTCAAGGTATAATGACAGACCGAGAGGCTCGACTAGAAAGAATTGGCGGAGAAATTTTATGTTATATATGGTAATCTTTCTGCTATGCGAATTGGATCTGAAACTTCCTATTTTGAAAAAAAAAAGAAAGGATGGGTTGTCTAATATCACTCCTCCTTCATTAGTTGATACTTTAAGGGGGGGTTGCCAGGAATGAAAGAAGAAAAATTGATTCATGAAGGTTTAATTGTGGAATCACTTCCTAACGGCATGTTCCGGGTTCGTTTAGATAATGAGGATCTCATTCTAGGTTATGTTTCAGGAAGGATACGCCGTAGTTTTATAAGAATCCTACCGGGGGATAGAGTTAAAATTGAAGTAAGCCGTTATGATTCAAGCAGAGGACGTATAATTTATAGACTCCGTAACAAGGATTCAACCGATTAAGTTGTTTTTCAACTTCTACACTCCGGAATACAATTTGAGATTGAAAATTTCAAGAAAGTTATTTTCTTCCAAGAAATATATTCGGAATTAAAGTAAGGAATAAAAAATATGAAAATAAGGGCCTCCGTTCGTAAAATTTGTGAAAAATGTCGCCTAATTCGTAGGCGGGGACGAATTATAGTAATTTGTTCCAACCCGAAACATAAACAACGACAAGGATAATCAGTCTACTAATAAAGGTGGCGTTATAACGGACTCGATGTACAAATAAAAAAACGAAAGGATTTGTTTTGACATGACATGGATATCTCCATATATCTCTGACTCATATTTATGAGACGATCAAATATGGCAAAACCCATACCAAAAATTGGTTCACGTAGGAATAGGCGTATTAATTCACGTAAGAGTGCACGTAAAATACCAAAGGGAGTTATTTATGTTCAAGCCGGTTTCAACAATACCATTGTGACTGTTACAGATGTACGAGGTCGAGTGGTTTCGTGGGCCTCCGCCGGCACCTGTGGTTTCAAAGGCGCAAAAAGAGGGACACCATTTGCTGCTCAAACCGCAGCAGGAAACGCTATTCGTAAAGTAGTAGATCAAGGTATGCAACGAGCAGAAGTAATGATCAAGGGTCCTGGTCTTGGAAGGGATGCAGCATTACGAGCTATTCGTAGAAGTGGCATACTATTAAGTTTCGTACGGGATATAACCCCCATGCCGCATAATGGCTGTCGACCCCCTAAAAAACGACGTGTGTAAAAATAAACTTAAACTAATACAATAAACTTAAACTAATACAATTAATACAATATTAAACTAATACAATAACTAATACAATATTAAACTAATACAATAAAGGGATGATTTCAAGAGAAATAAATGACTCAACGATCTGATCTATTATCTATAATATTACTATGGTTCGAGAGAAAATAAGAGTATCTACTCGGACACTGCAGTGGAAGTGTGTTGAATCAAGAACAGATAGTAAACGTCTTTATTATGGACGCTTTATTCTATCTCCACTTATGAAAGGTCAAGCTGACACAATAGGGATTGCGATGCGCAGAGCTTTGCTTGGAGAAATTGAAGGAACATGTATTACACGTGCAAAATCTGAGAAAATACCACACGAATATTCTACTATAGTAGGTATTCAAGAATCAGTACATGAAATTTTAATGAATTTGAAAGAAATTTTATTGAGAAGCACTTTATATGGAACCTGTGACGCGTCTATTTTTGTTAGAGGACCTCGATGTGTAACTGCTCAAGATATCATCTCACCACCGTATGTGGAAATCGTTGATACTACACAGCATATAGCTAACTTGACGGAACCAATAGATTTGCATATTGAATTACAACTCGAGAGGAATCGCGGATATCGTATAAAGACGCCAAACAACTTTCAAGACGGGAGTTATCCTATAGATGCTGTATTCATGCCTGTTCGAAATGTGAATCATAGTATTCATTCGTATAGTAATGGTGATGAAAAAGAAGAGATCCTTTTTCTCGAAATATGGACAAATGGGAGTTTAACTCCTAAGGAAGCACTTTATGAAGCCTCTCGGAATTTAATTGATTTATTTATTCCCTTTCTATATGCGGAAAAAGAAAACTTCCATTTAGAGGATAATCAAAACAGGGTTACTTTAACCCCTTTTTTATTTCATGCTAGGTTGACTGAACTAAGAAAAAAAAAAAAAAAAATAGCATTGAAATCAATTTTTATTGATCAATTAGAATTGCCTCCCAGGATCTACAATTGCCTCAAAAATTCCAATATACACACATTATTGGACCTTTTGAATAACAATCAAGAAGATCTTATGAAAATTGAGCATTTTCGCATAGAAGACGTAAAACAAATATTGGGCACTCTAGAAAAGCATTTCACAATTAATTTACCTAAAAAGAAGGTTTAAATTCTGTATTTCTTTACTTTTTTTGAGAATTCAAAACCAATCCAAGAATCAAGTCGTTTTTTAGCGCTACCCGTATTATTCGGAATAACTCCAGAATTCAATTGACTAGATGTATCTA